CATCCCTGTAGTAATTGGCTGAACTTCATTTTCGAAATGAAAGCGTAAGAACTCAACAGGAGACCCCCTCTTTCTTTGCTTTGACGAGAGGAGGTCCTGTTGAGTTCTTAATAATCATAAGATCTTTTATTCGTATAAATGACAAAATAGAAAACTTTTTCCGATGTTTTAAAAAACTCCATTTCATTTTTTTTCTGATGATATTTTTGAAAAATGAATTTCATTAATTGATTCAAAACATCTCTTCCTCGATAATATCTGTCAATACTTTCAAAGCAAAGTCAAAATAAAGAAAACAAAAGGAAAACAAAGAAGGAATCGCTTGATTTCCTTTTTCTGGGCGGCACAAACAAAAACAAATATAAAATAAATAAAAAAATAATAATAAATAGAAATAGAAAATGTAATTAAAATGTTCAATATATTGTATTAAATATATTGTATTGTAATAAATTGTAATAGGAATATATTAATTATATTATTATTAATTAGATTATATAATATATATCTATTTATTTTATATTTTATATATTTTGATCACATATCATGCGAAGCGAACCCTTTCTATGTTAACTATGCTAAAAGAATCTTATTTGAAATTGGAGTATATAATATTTTTCGAAGAAATCCTATTTGTTCAATAAGATTCCCTCTCTTTTTTGTTTGTCGACTACTCTACTACTTCTTATATATTTATATGTTATATGCTTATATGTTATATGCAAAAAAAAAATATATATTATATATTATATGTCATTATGTCATAAAGGTTCTAATAAAGACTCGGAAAAAATCTAAACTAAGAATGGGGGATAGGATTCTTTGACGAACGAGATCAATAGGCATTATTATATGAAAATTTTTGGTATATGAAACTATTTTGGAGAATATTTCGACACAAACAAGAAGGGTTCTAGGAAGACAAATAATCCCTCCTAGAATCCCGTTTTTCCAATTTCAATTTATACTGTGCTTAATATTCTCCGTTTATTTATCTTCTGTTTAGTATCGAGTTGAATTTTCTTACAGTCAAATAGAAAAACAAAAACTATTAAAACTCTTAATTGAATATATTTATATTCTATGACATTGAAATCCGAAAACTGTGACATAATTATAGTGCTCCAATTTCTTGGGGGTGAAAAAAAAAAAGAAACAAAAAATGGGTAAAGTCAAATAGTCTTCTTCACAATCTACATACTATGACTGACTAGTACTGCGGTAAATTCTCTAAATATGGTAGAACTCAATATGGTAGAAAAAGAATAGAAACAAACAAGGGGCTTTTCATAATCTTTTGATTATACAGAATTACATAATTATCAACAAAAAGATTTCGTTATTTTTACGAACTTAATATGTTGATAAATCCGCGGACCTAGAAATTCATTTCAGATAATTGAACCTTCTCAAACTGTTTCTTTTTAAGAACCAAAAAGATTTGGGCCAAAATAACAGATGCCACGAAGAACAAGAGACCTTGGACACGTAACGGATCTTGAAGTACTATTTCCGCATCCCCCTGACCAAATCCACCCACATTTGGATTACTCGTTAATGGTTGATCAAGTTTGATAGATTCACCCTCTGAAACAAGAGGTTCTGGTCCTGGAGGTATAATATCAATCACTTCGCGGCCATCCGATGCATCTACTATAGTTATTTCATATCCCCCCTTTTCTTTTCGTATGATTTTGTTTACTATACCTGCAGCTGTAGCATTATAAACATTATTATTACTCTTTCTCCCGTCGGGATAAAGCTGCCCCCTTCCCCTGTTCCCGCCTACGTATATTGGATATTTTAAGAAGTGAACATCTCTCTTAGTAGCGGGATCGGGGGAAAGAATAGGAAAGGTTATTTCATTATATTTCTGACCAGGAACAGGGCCTACCACAAGAATATTTTTTTTAGTGGGACGATAGCTTTGAAAAGACAGATTACCCATTTTTTCTTTAATCTCAGGCGAAATACGATCGGGGGGAGCCAACTCAAACCCCTCCGGTAAAATAAGAACAGCCCCCACATTTAAAGCCCCCTTTTTACCATTAGCAAGAACTTGTTTCACTTGCATATCATAAGGAATTCGAACAACTGCTTCAAATACAGTATCAGGAAGTACCGCTTGTGGAACCTCGATATCCACGGGCTTATTAGCTAAATGGCAATTGGCACATACAATACGGCCAGTTGCTTCTCGCGGATTTTCATAACCCTGCTGTGCAAAAATGGGATATGCATTTGAAATGGGTGCTCGAGTTATTATATATATCATGAGCGATACGGAAATTGATCGAGTAATCTCTTCCTTTATCCAAGAACAGTAATTTCTAGTTTGCATGGTCCAATCATTGATCCTGAAAAGTTCTACAATAAAATTTGGTTGGTCACTGGTACAGTTCCCTATCCATAATTCTGCTATGTACTGAAAGAATTTTACTGGAATATAGGAGGAATCCGCTGGATGAGTAGAAAGAAAAAGAAAAAAAAAAAAAAAGAATAAGTCAATTTTTGAATGGTTAGCTTTTGTACAAAATAACAAACTTTAGAATTGGATCAGTGGATCCCTTTTTCATTCATTCATTGAATGATAAATCACTACAAGTGACGGAGATACACGATTTAAATAACGGAAAATCCAATATTTCAAAATTGTATCTAGAATGACTGGAAAAGTGGAAACAAGACCGGATAGAATTTGATCATTATGAGCAAATCCAAAATCTTTATAGACAGAACCAATCATTAGTTCCCAACCATGGGTCGAATGGAATCCTATACATAAATCAGTTAATAAAAGAATAGAAAAAGCTTTTATTGTGTCGCTTAAGTTATATAGGAATTCTTGAACCCAAGAGTTAAGAATAATAAGTTCTTGATTACCTAGAATAGAATAACCACTTAAAATAACGAAACAGATTATATTTGTCGAGAAGTGCAAAATCGTATTCATAAGATCTTCGTTGTGCGTCTTGATCAATTGGATCGTTTCTTTGTAGATTCCGATACGAAGGTTTTGTAGACGTGTTTCCGGGTATTCCTTTATCATTTCATCCAAGAGTAACAGTTCCTCTAATTCTATGAATTTTTTTAGAATACTCTTTTCTTGAATATCATTCAATAAAATTTCGGATTGCCTAGTATTTGACCAATTAGTAACCCAAGATTCCATATTTTTCTTAAACGAGAAAGAGATCCACCAGGGCAAAAAGACTATAGATGTAAGATATAGAAGGGGAATGAATGCTTTCTTTTTTGCCATTTTTCGTCTTGTCTTTAATGAAGTCAGCTTCACCTCATTCGTCAACTCTATATGATAAGAATATTTCTATCAAGCATAAGTTCTATTACAAGTCATAGAGCCTATAAATCGATTCTCACCTTTTTTTATTTGTGCAATTCGGGAATTAGTTCTTGAATTTAGAAAGAATACACAAATAGAATAAGAAAAAGAAAGAGTCTGCTTCCAATTTGAATGAAGAAAGAATATTGTTTCCAAAGATATCAATTGCTAAAATTCGACGCAATTTCCCCTTTCGATGAATGCATGAAAGAGCACTTCAAGTAATGAATATTAGTTGGATTTCGAAACAAAAGAACACCCTTTCTATCAACTATCAAAATAAAAAAAAAATATCAAATATTTCAAAAAAAAAAATTCAAGAATTTTTTCCGTTTTTTTTAAGAAAGCATTCATTTTTCAGTTCGTTTTTTTTTTTTTTTAAAATACTTCAATTGGTACACGCAAGAAATAGGCCAATTCTGCCGCTTTTTGTTCAATTTCTCGTGGAGTCAAATTCTCATCAGTACGAGTCAAGGGAATGACCCCCTGTCCTCTGATTTCCATATAAAGGACACGACGAGTATAAATACCCTCTTTAACTTCTATTCTGATGGACTGAATGTCTTTCATAAGGAATCGGAGAAAGATACGACGATTTTTTCCAGGAAATCCCCAACGAAAAATACACACTATTCCCTCTTTTCTATCGAATCGATCATAACCACTACCTACATTCCACAAAATTGTACACCACAAATAAGAGCTAATAAAGAGACCAGCGATTCCATAGAAAGACATCACGATCCCTTGTGGAAAAAAAAGAATTTGCTGAGACGGAAATAAGGATAGCAAATTCCTACCAAGATAACTCGAAGTTCCAACCAATAAGAACCCTAACGAACCTAAAAAAAGGATAATGGCCCAGCAGAAATTACTTGTTTTTCGAGACCCCGTTATAAGTTCTATCCATATACGTTCTGATCGCCAACCCATATTAGATCCAGTTGTATTTTTTTGGAATTGAGAAAATAACCCAACCAAATGAATTTTATTTGACTTTTCCTTGTTTGCGAAGTAACTCTCATCAACTAGTACTATTTTTATGTAAACCTTTAGGAGTAATTTGCTTCTAGATCTAAAAAAAATAGATGAGATTTGTCCCTACTGCTGTCCATATCTAAAAAATCTTGTTTTTTTGAACATGGATAAATAAAGAAGCCATTGCAATTGCCGGAAATACTAGGCCTACTAAAGGCACAAAAATAGGGGGTAAGCTGCTGAGAGTTGTCATAGAATGGGTACCTCGATTTAATATTTGTACCTGTTATTTTTTTAGTTTTTTGTTATTGTTCTATTAAGATTTTTACCTGTTATTTTTCTATTTTTATATTGTTATAAAGAGATTTTTGAATCACTAGAATTCATATCATATATACTTATACAAAGTATATTTTTATATAAAAATCTATATAGAATAGAATTCTATATAGAATTCTTTCTACTAAGTATATCTAAATGAGTATGAGTATATATAATAAATTATTAAATTATTAATAGAAATTCAATATTAATTAGAATTCTAATTTGAAATAGTTAAATAGAATAAAAAAAATAGTAATATTGAATATTCATTTTAGAATGCATTTTAGAATAGTATAATTAGATTAATAGTATAATTAGATTAGAATTATATAATTATTCTATTTAATATTGAATTCTATTTATATTTTATATTAATATTATTATTTCTATTTATTTATTTCTATTTATTTATTTATATTTATATATTTCTATTTTTTATTACTAATTATACTAATTTTATTATAATAATAATATATAATAATAAATGATAAAAAAATGGAATAATTAAAAGCTCTACTTCATTTAATTTGGAGTCAAAGGAAAGAAATCATGGAACTGAAATAACTCACTAAGAACGCCCTTTAAAAGATTACGCGGTACAATTAAATCAAATGAGCCCTTCTCGAATAAATATTCAGCCTCTTGTGAACCTTCAGGTACTGTTATATTCAATGTTTGCTCAATTACTCTTTTACCCGCAAATGCAATGTAAGCATTGGGTTCGGCAATAATGATATCCCCCAACATACCAAAGCTAGCCGTCACTCCACCAGTAGTAGGAGATGTAAGGATCGAGACATAGAATAACTTTTTATTTACTTGATAATCATATAAAGCAGAAGAGATTTTAGCCATTTGCATCAAGCTCAAACTTCCTTCTTGCATACGTGCTCCTCCAGAAGCACATACTAGAATAAGAGGTAAAAATTGATTGGTAGCATATTCTATCAAACGGGTGATTTTCTCACCTACTACGGATCCCATACTACCCCCTATAAACTGAAAATCCATAACCCCAATTGCTACGGGAATACCATTTAGTTGACCTGTGCCTGTTTGAACAGCCTCAGTTAATCCTGTCTTTGTTTGATAAGAATCAATACGATCTTTATAAGATTCCTCAGAAGATTCATCATAAGATTCCTCAGAAGATTCCTCAGAAGATTCCTCAGAAGATTCCTCAGAAGATTCCTCAGAAGATTCATCAGAAGATTCCTCATACGATTCCTCAGAAGATTCCTCATACGATTCCTCAGAAGATTCATCATAAGATTCATCAGAAGATTCATCATAAGATTCCTCAGAAGATTCCTCAGAAGATTCCTCAGAAGATTCCTCATACGATTCCTCATACGATTCCTCATACGATTCATCAGAAGATTCCTCAGAAGATTCATCAGAAGATTCCTCTTCTGAATTAAATTCAATGGGATCCAACGAAACCATGTCTTCATCCATCGGATTCCAAGTACCTTCATCAATCAAGAGTTCAATTCTATCTGAACTGCTCATTTTCAAATGATATCCACAGTATTCACAAATATTCATTCTTGATTTCAAAAGTTTCTTATAATTTAATCCATAACAATCTTCATTTTCGCATTGAACCCACAAATGTCTGTAATCTTGAAGAGTTTTCTCTTGAGTTTCCTCTAAATCTTGAGTTTCCTCTAAATCTTGAGTTTCCTCTAAATCTTGAGTTTCCTCTAAATCTTGAGTTTCCTCTAAATCTTGAGTTTCCTCTAAATCTTGAGTTTCCTCTAAATCTTGAGTTTCCTCTAGATGATTAGAACTTTCTCTTCTAGTTAAAGCACTATCACCTAAAAAGTAACCCTCAATACTGATTTTAGAACGAAGATACCTGTCAATGCAATTCTGAATGTGATTATTCCAACTAGATTTAGTATCATATATGTTCAGATAGCTGAAATTCTTATAATTATAAAAAAAACATTCTAGTTCACTTAAAAAAGAACATCTTAGTTCACTTAGAAAAGAATGATAATTATCAAACTCAAAAATTTGATTGTCAATATCAAAATATCTGGAATCATTGTCCCTATTACTATCCCTAATAACTAAAAAAGTGTCATCAGATATGAGATTCCAAATGTTCTTAACGCCGATTAAATAATCAACATTATCGTAACTAGAATTGTCACTATCACTCCACCTCTGACTGTTTTTATCCATATCAGTTAGAATTGGGTCTTCACTTTCACTGGTATTTTCATCAATAGGACCAAAACTATCCATTGATTTACTTAGCCCACACCTGTATTCTAACTCCCTATTAAACAAGATCGAATTGAACCACTTTTTTTCCATAGGCTTTCTTACCTCCCTCTATTTACATGAAAATAAACTAGATGAATAGTTATTCATATCACTAGGATTATTAACTAATAATAATAACGAGTGAGTGGATAGAAAAAAAAATAAAATACAAATAAACATAAACAATTTCTTTAATTTTTTTAGTAGTTTACCCCCTGTTGTGCAAATTAACATAAAAAAACGAAGAAGAACCCTTTTCGTATCGTAAAATATCGTCTACTTAAATACTAAAATACTAAAATAAATAAATACTAAAATACTAAAATAAATACTAAAATACTAATAAGTTTCTATTCCAACAATACTAAAATACTAATAAGTTTCTACTCCAACACGAAACGAAAGGACAATATACAGGAAAAGTTGTTTCGTCTTCTATTTTTTCTTTTTGATCTCGTATATCTAGATAAATAGTTATCTATAAAATAAAAATAAAATAATTAAATAAACAAAATAATTAATATTAAATAATAAAAAAAAATAAAAATAATATATATATATATAAAATATATGTATAA